ACAAAAGTGTGTAAACTATAAAAACGAGTTAAAGTGGATTGGCCCACACTAGCACTTCCACGTAATAACTCTACTAAAGGCGATCCTATTACAGGAATAGCTTCAGGTACGCCTGTCACGATTTTTACTGCCCAATAACCAATTTGGTCCCGAGGTAAGGAATAACCAGTTACACCAAAAGATGCAGTCAATACAGCCAAAACCACACCCGTAACCCAAGTTAATTCGCGAGGTTTTTTAAATCCACCTGTGAGATACACACGAAATACGTGCAGGATCATCATGAGAACCATCATACTTGCTGACCATCGATGAACTGATCGGATTAACCAACCAAAGTTGGCCTCAGTCATGATGTATTGAACAGAGGAAAAAGCCTCTGTAACGGTTGGACGATAGTAAAAAGTCATAGCAAAACCCGTAGCTACTTGTACTAGAAAACAAGTAAGTGTGATCCCCCCTAAACAATAAAATATGTTGACATGAGGAGGAACATATTTACTAGTTATATCATCTGCAATCGCCTGAATCTCAAGACGTTCCTCAAACCAATCATATACTTTATTGAGATAGGTAACCCAATGGAGCTCCCCCTCTGAGAACCGTATATGAGAATTTCATCTCGTACGGCTCAAGCGGAAACACACAAATACTGATTTCAACGGATATATAATAGAAAGTTAAAAACTTCATTAACCACTTGATTCGATTTGCCTCGAAGATACGAAGTAACAAAAATCCGGAATCTCTTCTTTGTGATGATAATGGCAAAAAATATCAAGTTGGCTCATCTGTCTTTCTTTATGTTGATCGTTACAGGCCTCTTGAATCTTCTCTTCCCTATTTTTTATTTGTTATTTGATTTATTGTTTTTTTTTGTGCGTACTGCGGATTTACTCTTGTTTTACTATTGATAGGAATTCTCTTGTTGAGACCCTATGAATCAATTGAAACCTCAGATTCATACTAGAACCACGATGATTTAGCCTCAAGCTAAACTCAAAGGTTCTCTGAGTAAGAACCTTTGATGATCACTTATTGAATGAATGGATGTAATGACTCAACAAAATCTAGAGAAAGAGTTATCCTTCGGTCAAAATAAATCTGAAGGAATAAAATTCGTTTGATTTAGGAAATACCTATTTGAATTTTTTTGAGTCCGGTTGCGAGGTCTGAATAAATAGTAGGTATGAATCATAGTTCAAATATTTCTTTTCTTGATCTATTCTATATATTCCGTGCTCCAGATACTAGAATAAATATCCGACGAGGTAGAATCATCTTGATAGAGATAACAGGTCCATTCTATGTATTATCAATAGGATCAATTATAACAAGTCACACACTCATATTCCGGAAATACCGAAACAAATAAATTCCACGGTCGAACTACCAGAATAGAATGGTCTAGAAATCCAAGTCTAAAGTAATTTTTTCTTTGATTGAAAGACTAGGACTTCATAGTTCTTATAAACCTAACTCATTGAAATTCCATCCAGTAAAACGGAAGAATTATAAATTTCCAAAATAATAGATAGGAATATCGCAAATAGAGCCATTGCGACCCCCATAAGTGGTGTAGTCCCCCATCCCGGAGCTACTTTACCATATTCCGAATTCAATGGTTTCAATAAATCCCCTACAGTAGTTCGTCTTGGCCCAGATCTAGAACTATCCTCAACGGTTTGTGTAGCCATAAATCCTATTTAATGATTGGTTGAGATCTGTTGACTTTGTATACTATTCCGTTGTAGTTGTAAATAAACGATCTTATCGTAGATCCATTGTGATCTTGAAATTATCTAAAAATGGAAACAGCAACCCTAGTCGCCATCTCCATATCTGGTTTACTTGTAAGCTTTACTGGGTACGCCTTATATACCGCTTTTGGGCAACCCTCTCAACAACTAAGAGATCCATTCGAAGAACACGGGGACTAGTTGAAGTAATGAGCCTCCCATATTGGGAGGCTCATTACTTCAATTAAATTATTTCGAAAGGTTATTTCATTTTTTTAGTCGGAACCTTAGGTGGTTCTCGAAAAAAGATAGCGAAAAAAATTATCCCTAAAGTCGAGACTAAAAGGAATGTATAAACCAATGCTTCCATGGATTCGATCGTGGTTTACAATTATAGCTTCCACACCTATTCATTTGGGATCATTTACCATATCATATAAAGAAAGAAAAAAAGTCAAAGAAAAGATGGTGATTCAAGTCAAGATTTCTCTGATACCCAATGTCAAATAAAAAAAAATAGAGGCGAAAGATACCACAACAATGTCGTATCAGACTACTTGTCTCCTTGTAGTTGGATCTCCAAGTTTTTGGAATGTTCCAAATTCCACTTGAGCATCCAAATCTGGATCAATACCAGCAAAAACATCTCTGAACAAGGTTCTAGCGCCATGCCAAATGTGTCCGAAAAAGAAGAGCAAAGCAAACGTAGCATGCCCAAAAGTGAACCAACCCCTTGGACTGCTACGAAAAACACCATCAGATTTCAAAGTAGCCCGATCTAATTCAAAAATTTCACCTAATTGGGCACGTCTAGCATATTTTTTCACAGTAGCAGGATCAGAATAACTTACTCCATTAAGTTCGCCACCATAGAACTCAACAGTAACACCTACTTGTTCAACACTATACTTTGATTCTGCCCTTCTAAAAGGAACATCAGCTCTCACAATTCCGTCTTCATCTACCAAAACTACCGGAAATGTTTCAAAAAAAGTAGGCATACGACGTACAAAAAGCTCGCGCCCTTCTTTATCTCTAAAGACGGGGTGTCCTAACCATCCAACAGCAATTCCATCCCCATTGTCCATTGAGCCTGCTCTGAATAATCCCCCCTTTGCCGGATTATTACCAATATAATCATAAAAAGCTAATTTTTCGGGAATTTTAGACCAAGCTTCCGATAAACTAAGATTTTCGGCTAGCCCGGCACTAACTCTTCGATATATTTCTTGCTGAAAGTATCCCTGATCCCACTGATAACGAGTAGGACCAAATAATTCGATTGGGGTAGTTGCTGAACCATACCACATAGTTCCAGCAACAACAAAAGCTGCAAAAAAAACAGCAGCGATACTACTGGAAAGTACAGTTTCAATATTGCCCATACGTAATCCTTTGTATAGACGTTGAGGCGGACGAACACTAAGATGGAATAGGCCTGCTAATATGCCCAATGTACCCGCTGCAATATGATGAGAGGCTATTCCTCCCGGAACAAAAGGATCAAAACCTTCCGCGCCCCACGCTGGATTTACAGATTGTACTTTTCCAGTTAGTCCATAAGGATCGGACACCCATATTCCAGGACCATACAAACCTGTTACATGAAATGCGCCAAAGCCAAAGCAAGCTACCCCTGAGAGAAATAAATGAATTCCAAAGATCTTGGGCAAATCCAAAGAAGGTTTTCCCGTACGTTCATCACAGAATATTTCTAGGTCCCAATATACCCAATGCCAGATAGCTGCCAAGAAGCACAAACCGGAAAACACTATGTGTGCCCCTGCCACACCTTCATAACTCCAAATACCCGGATTTGTTATAGTTCCTCCTGAAATACTCCAACCGCCCCACGAATTGGTTATTCCTAAACGAGTCATGAAGGGTATAACGAACATACCTTGTCTCCACATCGGATCAAGAACGGGATCAGAGGGATCAAAAACCGCTAATTCATATAAAGCCATCGAACCAGCCCAACCAGAAACTAGAGCTGTATGCATTATATGAACAGAAAGCAATCGACCGGGATCATTCAATACGACAGTATGAACACGATACCAAGGTAAACCCATGGAAATACCTCTTTATCAAAGAAAAATAGACACTATGCCACTTTATTTTATCGCATTGGAAAAGACTATATATACTAACCATGTACCTAACCTTTTCAGTAGATTCCGTATCAGAAAGGATTAATATTTATTCCATTCCATTGAAAATAAGGTGAAAATAACGGAACAATTTTGTTCGTAAGAACAAAGAGAAGCAGATCTATTCTATACCCGATAAGTACCAATACGCAATGGGAGAATTGGTCCCATTTTTGGGGAACGAATGGATAGATACTTGTTTATCATTCGAACGATCGATTTCTTCGTTCAAATTTTTTCTTTATTCATTCTGTCTTACTCTATAAACTTTCCAATCTATGTATCAAATAGAATAAAGAGAAAAAAGGGATGAAGACAATAAACCATTGATTGTTACGTTTCCATATTAAAGTGAAGTATAGTACTAAATTTTTTTCTTTAATTTAATGCCCATTGGTGTTCCAAAAGTACCTTTTCGGAGTCCTGGAGAGGAAGATGCGGTTTGGGTTGACGTATAGTGCGACTTGTCAGACATATTGGGTCATATGGGATTTACCCGTTCTCTCCCCTGATCGAGATATCCTCTGTTTCGCCCAAGAGATATTGTATTGAGTGAGGCATCAATCAATCATTCGGAGCGTGAAGTGCAATTAGATCAATTTATTTTATATTGGGGATCAATATTATCAATTTAGAAGAATTTATGGTTTACTTGGACTGATAAAATAAAGTATCCAGGCTCCGTTCAGAAAATACCAAATCGATAACAAATTGTTAATATAATATATGTATGATTACCACTTGTATCATAAATGATTCTTATACCTACTATTACTTTATACCTACTATTACTATAGTAGTGATAGTAGTGATCCCAAATTGCCGACCAACGGAATAGTATGATGAATACATCAAATAGTTTTGGGAAAGCAAGACACAAAATTAACAAAAAAAAAGAAGTCATAACAAAAAAATGGTACTGAGACCATTTGTCCTATATGTGCAAATAGAATTCGGACAGATCTTTTCCCGGGGTAGACCATGAACCTAAAAGAATTGAAAGGGCCCATTCAGGAACAAGACAATGACATCGTGATTTTAATATCGATGAAACAATACATCAATGATAGGTTAGTTTAATAAGTTCAGTAATCTCTTTTTTTTTTTT